AGGGTCAGATCCTTTATTTATAGCGGAATGGTATATACAAAGTCAACAGATCTCAATGAATAAAAAATAGGATTTATGGCTACACAAACCGTTCAGGGTAGTTCTAGATCTGGTCCAAGACGAACTGTTGTAGGGGATTTATTGAAACCATTGAATTCAGAATATGGTAAAGTAGCTCCGGGATGGGGAACTACTCCTTTGATGGGTGTTGCAATGGCTCTATTTGCGGTATTTCTCTCTATTATTTTAGAGATTTATAATTCGTCCATTTTACTGGACGAAATCTCTATGAAGTAGATTCACAAGAACCAACTAACTAGCTTTTCAATAGAAAGTAAAGTTTTAGCATTTAGGTCTTTGATTTTTAGCCCATTCTATTTTTATTTGGTAGTTCGACCGCGAAACTTCTTTGTTTCTGTGTTTCCGGAATATGAGTGTGTGACTTGTTATAATTGATCCTATTGATAGTACAGAACATAAAATGGATCCGTCATCTTGATAGAGATGGCTTTACCCCGTCAGATATTTTTTCTAGTATCTGGAGCACGGAATATAGAAAATAGATTCTAAAGTATTAGAACTATGATTCATACTTCATATTTATATTTAGACCTCGCAACCGGACTAAAAAAAATTGAAAGAGTTAGAAGAATAAATTTCGAAAAATAAATGGAACGGTTTTTATTCTTTTAAACTGCCGCTGCTTATCTTTATTTTGATCAAAGGACAAACGTTTCTTTGGATTTTTTTCATTATATCTATCTATTCAGTGAATAAGTGATGATCCAGCAGTTCTTACTCAGGGAATTTTTGGACTTCGATTAAAGGTTTTTATTGAAAATCATCGTGGTTCTGGTATGAATCTGAGGTTTTTGAATTGATTCATAGGGTCTTAACAAGAAAATTCCTATCAATAAGAATAAAAAAACAACAGTAAAATAGCATTCCATACACAAATAAAAAATAAAGAAAATGAAGTAAATAATAGAATATTCAAGAGGCCTGTAAGGATCAAGAGAAAAGACGAGTGAGCCGACTTGAGATTTTGGCATTATAACCACAAAGAATAGCTTTCGGATTTCTATTTTTTTCTTATCTTCAAAGAAGATGGAAATCATAGGATTAAGTTAAGAAGTTTAAAACTTTCTATTACACATATCCGTTTTCCAAATAACCAGTATTTGAGTATTTTTGTTTGAGCCGTACGAGATGAAATTCTCATCTACGGTTCTCAGGGGGGTCCTTTACCTATCTCAATAAAGTCTATGATTGGTTCGAAGAACGTCTTGAGATTCAGGCGATTGCCGATGATATAACTAGTAAATACGTTCCTCCTCATGTCAATATATTTTATTGTTTAGGAGGAATCACACTTACTTGTTTTTTAGTCCAAGTAGCGACGGGGTTTGCTATGACTTTTTATTATCGTCCGACCGTTACAGAGGCTTTTGCCTCTGTTCAATATATAATGACTGAGGCTAACTTTGGTTGGTTAATCCGATCAGTTCATCGATGGTCGGCAAGTATGATGGTCTTAATGATGATCTTGCACGTATTTCGCGTGTATCTCACGGGTGGTTTTAAAAAACCTCGCGAATTGACTTGGGTTACGGGTGTAGTTTTGGGTGTATTGACTGCATCCTTTGGTGTAACCGGTTATTCCTTACCGTGGGACCAAATAGGTTATTGGGCAGTCAAAATTGTAACAGGTGTACCCGAAGCTATTCCTGTAATAGGATCGTCGGTGGTAGAGTTATTGCGCGGAAGCGCTAGTGTGGGACAATCTACCTTGACTCGTTTTTATAGTTTACATACTTTTGTATTACCTCTTCTTACTGCCGTATTCATGTTAATGCACTTTCCAATGATACGTAAGCAAGGCATTTCTGGTCCTTTATAGAAAATATGGATCATAGATATTTGTGATCAATCATTTATCATTTTGGGGAGGAGCAATAGTATTTCATTGCTACAAATATGGATTATTTTTTTTTAAATAAGACATGTATTTGGATATTTCCCTTCAACTTAACAAAAGAAATTGGATTATTTATTTGACATACATGAATAGTTGAAGGGAACTCTCCGAAAAAAGAATGGATTATGGGAGTGTGTGACTTGAACTATTGATTGGGCCGTGCAGATATATGACTTTATCTTATCTGCCACATTTGAATTCACAATTAAATGTGTCTTTGTTTCAACCACCGCGCAAGCCCCCTACGGAGGATAGCCGGTTCGCTTGACGAGAATCTTTTCTATGATCAGACTCGATCATATCCTGCATGAACAGGCTCCGTAATATCCAGTAAAAGTAAAATAAGTAATGTGATATAATCCAGATTATGTCTTATCTATTTCACTTAACTTAATAGTATGGAAATGCATTCATTTCCTATGCATTGACTCAATTTATGAGACTATCGGAGTGAAACAAGTAGATCTAAAGAAGAACAGGGGTTGTATTATATTAGTAACAAGTAAATCCTTTGTATGTAAAAAATCCCGAGATTCGTTTTTGGAGGGATAACAGTCAAAAGGTTTGAGATCACCCAGAAAGAACTTTTCATTTTGAAAACATACTTGGGTGAAAAGCATTTACTTAAAAATAAGAACTGAATTTTTTGCAATGGATAGTTGTAATTTAGGAAAAAACGAGAATCAGGTCTATTTTCTTACATAGAATCTTCATATATGTGTGAATAACATATAAATATTTTCTATAGATATTTTCTATAGATGCATTCGGTTCGTTTGATTCGTGCTCGAGCCGGATGATGAAAAATTATCATGTCCGGTTCTTTCGGAGGATGGATCTATAAGAATTCACCTATCCCAATAACAAAAAAACCTGACTTGAATGATCCTGTATTAAGAGCTAAATTGGCTAAAGGAATGGGTCATAATTATTATGGAGAACCCGCATGGCCCAACGATCTTTTATATATTTTTCCAGTAGTCATTCTAGGTACTATTGCCTGTAACGTAGGCTTAGCGGTTCTAGAACCATCAATGATTGGGGAACCCGCGGATCCATTTGCAACTCCTTTGGAAATATTGCCCGAATGGTATTTTTTTCCCGTATTTCAAATACTTCGTACAGTGCCCAATAAGTTATTGGGCGTTCTTTTAATGGTTTCGGTACCTGCGGGATTATTAACAGTACCCTTTTTGGAGAATGTTAATAAGTTCCAAAACCCATTTCGCCGTCCAGTAGCAACAACCGTCTTTTTGATTGGTACCGTAGTAGCTCTTTGGTTGGGTATTGGAGCAACATTACCTATTGAGAAATCCCTAACTTTAGGTCTTTTTTAAATTGATTCAATTGTGAAATAAGATATCATGCTATGTGTATTGTGTATCTAGGGAGAATTCACTTTGAAACGACTAATCCCTAGATACATCTATTCCATTTTAGACCTATTCTGAATATATGGATTTGTGCTAAAGATTCAAATTCCATATTTTCACCTTTCTTTTTAGAAAAATGAAAGATGAAAAAAAAGATCCAATGGATTTCAAATTTATGCAAAATGCTTTTTGATTTGTAAAATGTTTAATATCTGTTTTACATCTTCTACGCGAAAATGTTCCATTTTCATAAGGTCTTCTTGACTCTTATTCAAAAGTTCCAATAATGTATGTATATTGGACTTTTTGAGACAATTATAGATCCTGGGAGGCAATTCTAATTGGTCAATAAAAATGGATTTCAATGCTATTTCTTTTTTATTTTTCCTTAGTTTATCCTTAACCAATCTATCATGAAAAGTCAAAAGGGGTAAAGTAACTTTGTGTTGATTGTTTTCTAAATTTAAGTTTTCTTCTTCTGCATGTAAAAAAGGAATAAATAAATCAATCAAATTCCTGGAGGCTTCATAAAGTGCTTCCTTAGGAGTTAAACTTCCATTTGTCCATATTTCGAGAAAGAGTATCTCTTGTTTTTCATTCCCATTCACATAAGAATGAATACTATGATTTGCATTTCGAACAGGCATGAATACAGCATCTATAGTATAACTTCCGTCTTGAATGTTGTTTAGTGTTTTGATACGATATCCCCGATTCCTCTCAATTTGTAATTCCATACACAAATTAATGGGTTCTGTTAGTTTAGCTATATGTTGTCTATTATCAACGATTTCCACCGAAGGTGGTAAAATGATGTCTTGAGCAGTTACATATCCAGGACCCTTGAAACAAATGGACGCGTCCCGAGTTCCATACAGATTACTTCTCAATACGATTTCTTTCAAATTCATTAAAATCTCATGTATTGATTCTTGAATACCTACTATGGTAGAATATTCATGTGGTATTTTCTCAGATTTTGCACGTGTGATACATGTTCCCTCGATTTCTCCGAGCAAAATTCTTCGCATTGCAATGCCTATTGTATCAGCTTGGCCTTTCATAAGTGGAGACAGAATAAAGCGTCCATAATAAAGACGCTTACTGTCTACTCTTGATTCAACACACTTCCACTGTAGTGTCCGAGTAGATACTTTTACTTTTTCTCGAATCATAGTAATATATTTTTATCAAACTCTTGAATTAATTGTTTATTTCTCTTGAGATCTTTTTCTTTAATGTTTCTTTTTAGTTTTACACACGTCTTTTTTTAGGAGGCCTACATCCATTATGTGGCATAGGGCTTACATCCCGTATAAACCTTACTCGTATACCACTTCTACGAATAGCTCTTAATGCCGCATCTCTTCCGAGACCGGCACCTTTTAGTATGACTTCTGCTCGTCGCATGCCTTGATCCGCTACTGTTCGAATAGCATTTCCTGCTGCGGTTTGAGCGGCAAATGGTGTCCCCCTTCGTGTACCCTTGAATCCACACGAACCGGCAGAGGACCAAGAAATCACCCGACCCCGTACATCTGTAACAGTTACAATGGTATTGTTGAAACTAGCTTGAACATAAATAACTCCCTTTGGTATTTTACGAGGATGCTTACGCGAACCAATACGTCCATTTTTACGTGAACCAATTTTTGGTATAGGTTTTGCCATATTTTATTATTTTTAAAAATATAAGTCCGAAATATATGGATATATCCATTTCCTGTCAAAAACGGATTCTTTACTATTTTCTAACTAGGATGAAAATTCTATATTTTCTATATTCATTGTATTCTATCATTCTATTAATATAGAATGAATATAGAATTTTAGAACTATCAAGCAATAACATTTCTTATAATACTTATAAAATAGAATAATTTAGATTCTATATTAGAATCTAAATTATTCTATTTTTATGATTTCATATTTAATTCAATTAAATATGAATTGAATATTAATAAGATTTTTTTATTTGAATTTGAATATCAATTTATTTGTGCATTCGGTACTTTCTTTATAAATAGAAAGCCCTTTTTTGTGAAAATATTATCCTTGTCTTTGTTTATGTCTTGGATTGGAACAAATTACTATAATTCGCCCTCGCCTGCGGATCAATCGACATTTTTCACAAATCTTACGAACAGAGGCTCCTATTTTCATATTTCTTATTCCTTAACTTAATACCGAATCTATTTATTGGAAGAAAATAGGGTTTCCTTACATTTTTAACTTCTAATTGTGCCCCCTAAAAAAAATGTGGAAGTTAAAAAATAGTCTAATTAAATTAAGTGACTTATATACATTTTTTACTTTGCCGGTCGTATACATATAAAAGAAGAGTACGTCGAATTTTGTTGGAATGGAAACATATCCTAGAATCTTATTTGAATTCTATTTTTTCTATAAAGGAACCTGGAACATACCCTTAAGAAGTGATTCAGTAATTAAATCTTCATGAATTTTTTTTTCTATTCTAGTAAAATCCTCTTCACGCATTCACTAATGTATGAGTAGTTCGAAATCTGTGTTTTCTCTCTCCATTCACAAGAATGGATAGAAGTTTTTCATAGAATTCGGATATCAGAAAATTACCATATATAACATAAAACTTCTCCGCCGATTCTTTCTAATCGAGCCTCTCGATCGGTCATTATACCTCTAGAAGTAGAAAGAATTACAATCCCCATCCCTCCTAAAACTCTAGGAATTCGTTGATAGTTAGAATAGATTCGTAGACCAGGTGTACTGATCCGTTTTAAATTTAAAAAAGTTTTATATGATCCTTTCCTATTTCTTCTATATCGTAGAGTTAAAACTAAAAAGTATTTGTTGCTTTCCTGATGTTTTCTGACGTTTTCAACAAAACCCTCTCGTAAAAGTATTTTCACAATGTTTTCGGTGATATTAGTAAGTGGTATTTGAACTGTTCTTTTTCTATTCATGTCAGCATTGCGTATCAAGGTTATCATATCAGCGATGGTATCTTTACCCATGATAAATTAAAATGATTGTTCCTCCTTACTTTCAATATAATCAACGTGCTCCCATTTTTCTATTTTTTATTTTTTTTTGATTCAATAAAAAATCTAATATTGAATATGAGAATATAAGAATACCCTATATATAGAAAATCTTATCCTAAATAGGATTATGTAAATATATATCGAATACTCTAAAACTAAAAAAAAATAGAATATTAGAAAATGAACTAATGAATCATTAGAAACTAGATATATAATCTCATATGGAATTCGAATTCTGAATTCTATTTTTTTTATAGAATTCAGAATTCGAATTTTTATTTTGAATATATATATCTCATTCCTTTTTCTTTTTTTCTATCTATTATTATTTGTATTTCTTTTTTGAAATATTAATTAAAAAATTGGAAATAATATAATAACTTACTACTTCTAATACTTAATATATACTTCTAATTACTTCTAAATATATACTTTTAATATTTCTAAGATCTAATATTTATAAGATATAATCTTAATAGAATCAGATTGATAAAATAGAATCATATATATTGAGAATATATAATAATCATTACAAATATATAATAATCATTACACAAGTACACAAGGTATATATGTGAGATCTAATATATTAATTAATCTATTTCATTTAATTAATCTCATTCAATTCATAAAAAAGATATCCATATCACGATCTTGTATTATAATACCTCAGGTGCTAATGAAACTATTTTAGTGAAATTGAGCTGTCTCAATTCTCGGGCTATTGCGCAAAAAATTCGAGTTCCTTTTGGATTTCCTTCTTTATCAATTAGAACCGCAGCATTATCATCATACTGTATTATTATACCGTTACTACGTTTGAGTTCTTTACAAGTACGTACAATGACAGCTCTGATCACTTCGGATCTTTCTAAAGGCGTATTTGGTACTGCTTTTTTGATTACAGCAACAACAATGTCACCAATATAAGCATACCGTCGATTACTAGCTCCTATGATTCGAATACACATCAATTCGCGGGCTCCACTATTATCGGCTACATTTAAATAGGTTTGAGGTTGAATCATATCATTTTTTTTTTATGTTTCAGTCAAAAAGTTGAAGTAAAAAAAATATTCTGTGTTCAAAAAAAAAAGAAACCCACAATTGCAAATTTTTTCATACTAAAGACCTCTTTCGTTCTAATGATTATTCTGAAAGAATGAATTGAGTTCGTATAGGCATTTTGGATGCTGCTATTGAAATAGCCTTTCTAGCTATATTTTCTGGGACCCCGCCCATTTCATAAAGGATTTTGCCGGGTTTAACGACAGCTACCCAATATTCGGGAGATCCTTTTCCCGAACCCATACGCGTTTCGGTAGGTCTTACTGTAACAGGTTTGTCTGGAAATATCCGTACCCATATTCGTCCACCCCGACGGACATTTCGTGACATTGCCCGCCGCCCCGCTTCTATTTGTCTAGATGTGATCCAAGCGGGCTCAAGTGCCTGAAGAGCATATTTTCCGAAGCAAATAGTATTACCTCGATAGGCTCTTCCTTTCATTCTTCCTCGATGTTGTTTACGGAATCTGGTTCTTTGGGGGTTATAGTTGATGGTTGTTTCTCAATTCCATCTCTATTACAGAACCGTACATGAGATTTTCACCTCATACGGCTCCTCGCGAATGAATCCATTCAAAAATATTTAACCGATAAAATAAAAGAATATATGATATACAATTTGTCTTTTCTTTTTATTATCAATAATATAGGATTGGCAAAAATTTCTAAATTCCCAAAAATCAAAAATTTCGCGGGCGAATATTTACTCTTTCATTATCAATTTCAGATCTAATGTAGGGTTAGCCCACAACTCTTCAAAAAACAATGAATTGGTTCTTAGTTCCTTCCGCCATCCCACCTAATGAATCATTAAGATTTGTTTTTAATTTTTTAAAAATCTTAGGTATTCGCAGGTTCCGTCGTTCCCATCGCTTTTAGATTTATGGTTAGGTCTGAATTCTACAATGGAGCCTCTGTAATAAGGTAATAAGATTTCATTTTTATAATATTTTCTTATTTTATTCTTTTTTGTTGAATCAACCTTCTCAGTTTTGTTGATTCGCGGCTCTTGATTCGTTTATTCTAGGAATATATTCATCCATATATGGATGAATTTTGAATATGGATGCTTTTTATTACACTACCTTTTATGAGATGACCCATAGACCTTTACATATTAGAATTCTATATCATTGATATCTTTTTTTCTCTCTTTCTTTCACCCCTTCATTTATCTGTATATTCTTATTGCTTCACAACTCATAATCAGATTCGTTTTTATTTCTTTTTTATGAAATATTTGATTTCAGTTGCTATAATTATATCACCACATATATCTTTCTTTCGATTTTTTATTTTGACGGTTCTTTATATCCAGATAATGCGAAGCGATGAGTAGGTTATTAGTTCTTTATTAATAAAATTCATAAATTCGTAGAATTTTTGTTTAAATTGAACTACTCTAAAAAAAACCAACGAGTCGCACACTAAGCATAGCAATTCCTTCACTATAAAATGATTAATCAAATTTTTTATTTAATCTTATAAAATTTGTCATTTATTCTTTTGGAATAAGAATGTAGTAAGAATTCTTCATTTTTTTTTTTTATCGAAAGACGTTAAAGATAAGGAAAAGTTTCTTATTCTTTGTTTAGAAATATCCAAACTTTGATCCCTAATACCCCATAAATAGTTCGAACTGGATAGGAACAATAATCAATTTTAGCTCGAATGGTTTGTAAAGGAACCCTACCTTCTCTGAGCCATTCGACACGTGCAATTTCTTTTCCGTCGATACGTCCCGCAATTTGTACTTGAACTCCTTTTGTACCTGCCTGTTCAGCTAATTCAATAGCTTTTTTGATTGCTTTACGAAACGAAATCCTATTCTTTAATTGTCCGGCTATAAATTCTGCAAGAATATTAGGGTCTCTATAAGCATTTGGAATTCTTGTAATTGCAATGTTGATTTTTCGGTTCACACAATTCAGTTTTTTTTGCACATTCGTCTGTAATTCTTCGATTCTTCGAGGCTCACCCTCTATGAATAAATTTGGAAGTCCCATATAGATTATGACTTGAATCAAATCGCCTCTTTTTTGAATCTTTATCCGTCCAATTCCCTCGACACCAGAGGATATTCTTATCGTTTTTTGTATATAATTCTTGATACAATCTCGTATTATTTTATCTTCTTTTAGATTCTCGGAATAATCTGTTGGTTGTGCAAACCAAATAGAATCATGACTTTGAGTTGTACCAAGTCTGAAACCAAGTGGATTTATTTTTTGTCCCATAATCCCTCACTACCTCTGAAACCAAGTGGATTTATTTTTTGTCCCATAATCCCTCACTACCTCTGAAACCAAGTGGATTTATTTTTTGTCCCATAATCCCTCACTACGTCTGAAACCAAGTGGATTTATTTTTTGTCCCATAATCCCTCACTACTCTAATATAAAATGATACGTCTTATTTGTCTACTTTTTTATCTATATCTTTTTATATATATAAAGATAAAAATATCTTTATATATTTTTGACTCATTGACTTAGTTCGTTGAACTCTATATTGTGACTAGCATTTGCTGCTGCAGAATAAACCAATTCAAAAAAA